AAACTGCTCAGCAACAGTCGGACAAGTGGGGAATCTTGGGGTAAAACAGAAAAGTTTGGGTAGAGCCGGATCGAAGCGTTGGCTAGGTAAGCGCCCTGTAGTAAGAGGGGTAGTTATGAACGCTGTAGACCATCCCCATGGGGGTGGGGAAGGAAAGGCCCCAATTGGTAGAAAAAAACCCACAACCCCTTGGGGTTATCCTGCCCTTGGCAGAAGAACTAGAAAACGAAAGAAATATAGTGATAATTTGATTATTCGCCGCCGTAGTAAATAGGAGAGAAAATCTAATGTCTTTCTTCGTCTTTACAAAAAAAGAGGAGTACGTTATGACCCCTTCACGAAAAAAAAAAAATGCTTTTGTAGCAAATCATTTATTGAACAAAATCAATCAAATTAACACAACAACCGAAAAAGAACTAATAAAAACTTGGTCCCGTGCATCTACGATTGTACCAACAATGATTGGACATACGATTGCCATTCATAATGGAAAGGAACATTTACCTATTTATATAACTAATGATATGATTGGCCACAAATTAGGAGAATTCGTACCAACTCGAAATTTTCGAGAACATACAAAAAACGATGATAAATCTCGTCGGTAAGAAAAGGCAAAATAGAGAGAATAATTGATTAGGAGAAGGAGAATTTTATGGTCATAAAGGAAAACAAAACAGAAGTATACGCTTTAGGTAAACATATCTCTATGTCTGTTCATAAAGCCAGACGGGTCATTGACCAAATTCGTGGACGTTCTTATGAAGAAACACTTATGATATTAGAACTGATGCCTTATCGAGCCTGTTATCCCATTTTAAAAGTAGTTAATTCGGCAGCAGCAAATGCTCGTTCCTTTCTTGGTTCGAACGCAGCAGATTTAGTCATTAGTAAAGCAGAAGTCAATGAGGGTACTACTCTTAAACGACTAAAACTTCGCGCGCGAGGACGTAGTTATCGGATAAAAAAACCAACCTGCCATATAATGATTGTAATGAAAGATATCTCCCTAAATGAATATGAAGAGACATTCTGGTTCAAGTCCCAGAACTCTTTTGAAAGCGGCTCGCGACAAGATTTTAAAAAAACGAAAGCAAAAAATCCATATAAAACTAGAGAAGAGCACGATATCTATCACGATATGCATAAAAATGGAGGAGCATGGGACAAAAAATAAATCCACTTGGTTTCAGACTTGGTACAACCCAAAAGCATTATTCCCTGTGGTTTGCACAACCAAAACAGTATTCGGAAAATTTACAAGAAGATGCAAAAATCCGAGAGTATATCAAGAATTATCTAGAAGAAAACCGTAAAATCTATCCCTCGCTCGAAAAAATTCCACGTATAGAGATTGCAAAACAAACGGATGCAATCCACATTAAACTCTCTACGGCATCTCCAAAATTCTTTACCAAGATTTTGAAGCCACGAGGAAAAAAAGTATTGTCCAAAAAGGAAACGGATGAAAGCAAAGAATTAGGATTAGAGGAAATGTTACAAAACGAATTTTATCAAAAATTAAAGAGCAATTTACAAAAAGAATTTTATGTTGTGAACCGAAAATTGAAGCTTTATACCAAAAGAATTGCAGAGCCTTACGGAAATCCTACTCTTCTTGCCGAATTTATAGCCGATCAATTAAACAATAGAGTTTCATTTCGAAAAGCAATAAAAAAAGCAATTGACTTAGCTGGACAAGCAAATGCAAAAGGAATTCGAGTACAACTTGCAGGACGCATTGACGGAAAAGACATTGCACGGGTTGAATGGTTCCGAGAAGGTAGAGTTCCCCTACAAACCATTCAAGCGAAAATTGATTATTGTTCCTATCCCATTCGAACTTTGTCTGGGATATTAGGCCTTAAAATTTGGATATTTATCGATCCTCAAGAAAATGGGCCGTTCGTTCTAGTTGGTAATGAACTCAAAAACAAGAAAGCCATTTCTTCTTTCCCAAACGAAAAAATTTGAGAATTCCTATTTCTTTAAGTTTTCATAATAAAAAATGCTTATTATAATTGATAATTGCTATGCTTAGTGTGTGACTCGTTGGTTTTTTAGGGTTGGAAAAAAAGCCACTCAGGGTCGAACTTAATACCCCTAAGAAAAATACCCAATTCATCACTTCGCATTATCTGGATCCAAAGAACCAGTCAAGATATGACAGATCAGTCATATCCTTGAAGCAACTGAAATCTTTTTGTCGAAAAAAAACACCACCAAAATAAAATTCTAAGTTGTGAATTGAAAAAAAAAAGGAAAATCCGGGTGTGGATAACTGGAAGGATCAGAGAAAGAAAGAACACGATGATGGATGTAATTCCAATATGGAATATGTAAGGTCTATGAGTCATCTCATAAAAAGGGTAATGTAAGAAAGCATTAATATAGATTCATTTATATTCAAATGAATCCGTCCAGAGAACACCACAATCAAGAGCTTCGAGGCAATAAAGACTGAGAATATTGTCTCATGCACAATTTTCATTGAGCTCCATTGCAAAATTCCGACCTAAACATCTAAGTAAGAAGCGGTGAGAACGACGAAACCTATGAATCTCAAAAATTCCATTGAAGACGAATTATAACGATTCATTGATCTGGATGGCGAAACAAACCCTAGACCAATTCATCTATGATAACAAGGTTAAAATTCTGGCTACAATCAAAACCTAAATCAAAATGGAATAAAAAGAGTCAACATTCGCCCGCGAAAACTTTCTTTTCTTGAGGACTTCATTTGGGTCAATTCAGGACGCCCGGGCTATTAACGTCAAGGGGAAAACATAAAAAGATGGATTTTAGGATTATCAAAACTACTACAAGTCGCAATATATATATAATATATATATATTAAATTCCATAGAAATCATTCTTTTAGGTCTTTCATTGTACGATAGAACGAAGATAAAAATGACTACCTGCTTTGCAATTGATTCGCAAAACTCGATATTTCTATATATTTTTAATAGTTAGGACATCAAGAGGTATCATCTCAATCCCAAGTCGATCTTAATTTATTTCAAATTTGCTTTTTTTGAATCCTTTTATTCGCGAGGAGCCGGATGAGAAGAAACTCTCACGTCCGATTCTGGAGTAGAGATGGAATTTAAACCTAACCCTCAACTATAACCCCAAAAAAACCCGATTCCGTAAACAACATAGAGGCAGAATGAAGGGAATTTCTTCTCGAGGGAATTCTATTTCTTTCGGTAAATATGCTCTCCAAGCACTTGAACCCGCTTGGATCACATCTCGACAAATAGAAGCAGGTCGACGGGCAATGACACGAAATGCACGCCGCGGTGGAAAAATCTGGGTCCGTATATTTCCCGACAAACCGGTTACAGTCAGAGCCGCAGAAACACGTATGGGTTCGGGTAAAGGATCGCCTGAATATTGGGTAGCGGTTGTTAAACCCGATCGAATCCTTTATGAAATAGGTGGTGTAAAAGAAAATATAGCGAGAAGGGCTCTTTCAATAGCAGCGTCCAAAATGCCTATACGAACTCAATTCATTCTTTTAGGATAAAATTGGAAAATGCAAAAGTAAAAAAAACAGCTTTTTGGGATACAAACGAATCGTAGGCGCAGGTTTTCTTTTTTGGACAAACAATATTTCTTCTTTCTTGGCCCTTTACTTTGCCTAACAAAAAAAATAATAATAAAATCATATGATTCAACCTCAGACCTATTTGAATGTAGCGGATAACAGCGGGGCTCGCAAATTGATGTGTATTCGAATTATAGGAGCTAGCAATCGTCGATATGCTCGTATTGGTGACGTTATTGTTGCTGTGATCAAAGAAGCAGTTCCGCAAATGTCGCTCGAAAGATCCGAAGTGGTCAGAGCTGTAATTGTCCGTACTTGTAAAGAACTCAAACGCGACGACGGTATGATAATACGATATGATGACAATGCTGCAGTTGTCATTGATAAAAAAGGCAATCCAAAAGGCACTCGCGTTTTTGGTGCAATTGCCGAGGAATTGAGACAGTTCAATTTTACTAAAATACTTTCATTAGCTCCCGAAATATTATAAAAATAGATCCACATCTAGTTCCATGAGAATATCATTCCCGAAAGAATATAGTTATGGTTAGGGTAGTTCTTTGAAAGCAATCAATTCAAATTAAGTTAGTCGATTGTCTCTCACATATATACCTTGAAAAATACATAGTAATAACCAAAGAAAAACATGTTGATTATCTCAAAATTGGGGGGGCCAATACTTTAATTCATTATGGCTAAGGATACTATTGCTAACATACTAACGTCGATACGAAATGCCGAGATGACTACAAAACGAGTGGTTCGAATACCATTTACGAATCTCAGCGAACGTCTTGTTAAAATACTTTTACGCGAGGGTTTTATCGAAAACGTACGAAAACATCACGAAAACAACAAATCTTTTTTGGTTTTAACCCTACGCGATCGAAGGAATCAAAAGGACCCTTATCGAAAAGTTTTAAATTTAAAACGCATCAGTCGACCCGGTCTAAGAATCTATTCTAAGTATCAACGAATTCCTCGAATTTTAGGTGGGATGGGGATTGTAATTCTTTCTACTTCTAGAGGTCTAATGACAGACCGAGAGGCTCGATTAGAAAGAATAGGTGGAGAATGTTTGTGTTATATATGGTAATCCTTCGACTACTCAAATGAAATGGGTAACTTTCGATTTGTGCCAACGGGGGGGAACAGGTTATCTAATAGCGTATCTCATCTACGACCTCAGCTTTGAAAACGACATCTATGGATTTAGATCGTCCAGAATAAAGAAGTTGATCCAGAATAACAGAGGTTTTCAGTTAATTGACAAACCGAAATAGATTCCGAACAGTTTCATTAAAGAATCTGTTCTCAGCGGCATCTTTGCGGTTCAGTTAGATAATAATGATCTCATTCTCGGGTATCGTTCGGGAAAGCTACCACTTCGGTTTATTATAATGTAATGAGTCTTCAATTAGTCGAATTTTTTACTTTGCGAAAA